CGGAAATTCCGTTATGGTCCAATTCTGACCGGTAATAGATACCGGGACTTTGTAATATTTGATTGATCACAATTCTATAAATTCCATTTACTATAGAAGTTCCCAGGGAATTCATTAAAGGAATGTTTCCAATAAAAATTGTTTGTTCTTGCATATCCCTACCGGTTTTCCAAATTAATCCCGCGGATACATATAATTCAGAAGAATATGTGAGTAATTCATATACAGCATCTCTTTCTTTTATCAAAGGTTCTACCAATTGATATGTTTCCACAAATAATTGAAATTCAATTTCTTGATCTGTATCTTCAATTTTTGGGAACTTATAAAGTTCTTCGGTTACGCCCTGATCAATGAATCTACAAAATCCTTCAAATTGTATCTGATTAAAACTGGGTATTGTAGACATTCCCTCATTTCCATCTCCGAGCATTTTGAATTTCCTATTAATCGGAAAAATTCCATTATTGACCCATTTTTCATCAAATCATATGGATTGATCTAGCAATGATGGAATTTCTATTGTGTTTACTGAATCACATGAAATTTTAATCAACTCCATATATGTAATGTATATATATGTAATGTATAAAATGCATCGGAACGGAGGAAAAAAGAGAATTTTACACTCAAATTTGAATTTGTAACAGATACAAATGTAAAGGAATTGATAAATGCCACTTAGACTTATGGACTTTTGTCTAGAATCTCAAAAAAAGTGATTCAATTTCTACCATTTTTATGATATTACATATTCCACTCCCTATTAGATACCAAAAAAATAAATGGATTCTGGATTTGCTCTGTTCGATGAGATAAATAATAACCATCAACTCTCTCTTTTTGTTTGATGTTTTTTAAGCACTTAACCTTTTCATGGATTCTATCTATTGTTCAACAAACAACAAAGAATTCTCATAAAAGAAAAATCTTTTTACCTAAAATTTAAAAATTTAGTAGAATATGATTGCATAACATAGTAAGAGGGCTGGCTTGTATTTATTAAACATGTGTAGATAGCTATCTATCTTGATTTCCTCCCTTATTGCAGTTCTATTCGGGAAAGCGGTATATAAAAATTTCCATTTTCTATTCAATCTATTCAATGAAAAATTCAAGGACTACCATTAATTTCCTGAGAATTGCCTATAGACATCATATATAGATATGATACCCCGGAACAATTTATGTTCCGGGGTTTACATATACTTCTATTTGCTGTTATAATTGAAATTGGAAAGGATTGTTTTATTGAAAAGAATCAATACTGATTACTTATGTATCAATTTCTATTTTCTTATATAATGAAAAGTGGTCTTTATATAAGAAAATTTTCGATTCAAACCCAAGAATCATTTATGAATTAACTATTCCATTTAATAGTTAATGGTTCCAATTTGTACCGAATTTTTGATTTTGTGACTGAAAAACCACATTTTCTTTTTCAATAGAAAACAAGGGGGGGGTTAGCTACAAGATGAAAGTACAATAATAAAAAAAAAAAGAAGTTTAGTAATTCCTCCACCCCAAGTAAAGGGGGAATATTTTCATCTATTTCGTATGGTCTCATTTTGGCGGCATGGCCGAGCGGTAAGGCGGGGGACTGCAAATCCTTTTTCCCCAGTTCAAATCCGGGTGTCGCCTGATTAACAAAAAACTCGAAATCGCTTATTTTTTTGATATAACTCGCTGAATTTTTCCGGAGCAAAAACAAACGGAGGAAGGGCACTCTTGATACTTGCTCGATTCTAAACATCTGGGGGTTCGAGCTAAAGTGTTCTAAATCCTTGCCTCTAGGATTCAAGGATTTAGTAGTGGAAGGACTTTTATATAAAGATTTCCCAACTCCCGTCCACTACTAATGTAGTGTTTTAATTACTAGGTTTTGAATTAGATTGGATAGTCCGATGAAAAATCTAATTAGTGGTTGTGGAAAGGGCTGAAGATACTTTCTATACAGACTCATGGTAGTCTCTAAGTAGTGAGACATTCAATAAATATTTTCTTTATTGTGGAAAATGTACTTTTCTATATCAAATGCAAAAATCAATGCTTTTCAGTAAACCCTAGTCAAGAATGGAATAGACCGTACTCCGATTGTTTCACCGAAACAACCCTTAGACAGTAAAGTAAGGATTAGATCAAATGGGAAATAAAGGTATGTGATAGATAATGATCTATCTTGATTCGATATTTTTAGTCCTTTAATCTTAATTAGACAAGAAAAGAAAGAATAGGTCTTATTTTTCCTTGATACTTCCAAATGGGTCACTGCTTATTTTACTTGTGCTTAACGTTTTCCCGATTCTACTAGAAAAATCATATCCTCTAAGAACTTTTTAGAAGCGATCCTTTCATCAACGGTGTTGGGTCAGAATCCCTTTTTGACTCTGCACCATTGATTCCACTATTATTAGTGAATAATAATGGAATAATTCCTTCATAGATATAGGGGACATAATTGACATGGATATAGTAAGTCTTGCTTGGGCTGCTTTAATGGTAGTCTTTACATTTTCCCTTTCACTGGTAGTATGGGGAAGAAGTGGACTCTAGAGGTACGACTAATTGAGTTGAAGAATCAAACCGTATGGATTCTTTTCTAGATCGTTTTGCAAAGTCTTTGGATTTTATTTGTTTACCTCTTTTTCTTTACTGGTCAAAAAGAAAAAAAGTTATGTTATGAAGTGTATACGCACCGCACTTTGTATGGGAAATAAGATATACATAGCGGTTGTTCAAAGAGAGACTGCGCATGATCTTACCTTGGGCAAATCACATATTGCGCACTTACTTTATCACTTGTTTTCTTATTTTTTTTTTTTTGAAAAATTGTATTTATGCTATGCTTTGCTGACTCATTTCATATCATGACTCAAGAGTTAAAAATGATGGGTTTTAGTCTTTCTTTTCAAAATCTGAAGAAATTAAATTCCCAGAGAACCTTTTGGATCATCCGTTAACTCTTCGATCAATTACTTCTTCGGAATGCTAAGAAAAAAAAATTACTCGATTTTCTTTTATTAATATACGCCCATATCATTTTTCCTCATTGATTCTTTTGATGGATACCGAAATTCCTATTGAAAAAAATCTGAAATCTAGGAAAGGAACTAGAACCGTAATATTAAGAATTGCCTTTCGATTGATTATTATAGATGAAGTAAAGAAATAGAATCGTAATGCTATGTACATTACCTATATCAATACGTATATCAAGAAGATATAGATTAATTTATATAATCTATATTAATCCGGTATTTTTATATAGTATACATAAAAATACAACTTGTTACATTACAATAATAGCTATTATGGTCGAAAGATATGAATCTTTCGACCATAATAGCTATCGGATCTCATAGAATACTATACCGCAAATTCGAGTTCGCCAATTTCATTTAAGACGCGATATGAAAATCCTTTTTTTCTTCAATCATTGACTAAGAAAAGAAGTCAAGTTTGATTCAAATTAATTACTTTGACTGACTGTTTTTACGTATATTATAAGTAAAAACGCAGTAGGAACTAGAATGAAAAGTGCAGTAGCAATAAATGCGAGAATATTTACTTCCATAATCTCATTGTTTTTTTTTATTTGGAAATAACTCGGGATTTAATCCCATAGAGATGATAAATCTTTCGCCCGTCGATTCAATGGGATGAATTACACCTCGATGATATTGAATCGGATCAATATCATGAATAACAATATCTGAGCTATCAAATCAATTTATCGTCGAGAATTGAATAGTATAACATAGGAAGATCTTTTATCCATACCGAATAAAAAATTTGATTCCTGATACAACCCCTTTATTTTTCTTTTGTATTTGGATTTTTCCTTTTTTCCATTCTTGTTTTTCTATAACCTATCGCTATCGCCTTTCTTATACAATTATTTGCTTAAGTATCATTTAACCGCCCTTACATTTCCATTGGTTACAAACAAAACCAAACAAAGAATAGAAGCAAAATAGAAAAGAAAGAGAAAGGGTTAAGTACTTTTTTTTCTGATCTAATTTTTGTGGAAAACAAATAAGTATGATAAAAAGAAGTACAAGTAAAGGGGATAAAAAAGATCTAATATTCTATTAAAATGAAAATCACTATTTTAGAATTTTTTCTTTTTGCGAAAGTATCCCGTTTTATAAAAAAAAAATTATTCATACCCCCCCTCTCTACGAGAGGTTGTGATCTTTATTTCATTAATATACTCATTATTTGGATTAATAATGGGATACATATATTAAAAGATCAGTGTTCAATTTGAATGAGATAGATTGTTTCAAATTCAAACTAGTAATTGAAGTTACACAAACTCGGAACCCGAAAGGGAAATAGTTTTAATCTTAAAAGTAAAAGTATTCTAATTATGTTAAATTCATTTTGGATCGTACAAGAAATGAATTCCATTTGTGTATGTGTTACCGATATATATTAAATATATAGTAATCTATTCTATTATCCGAATCGGAAGCAATCGCCAAAGTCAGACCTAGTATGTTTTCGGTATCTCTTGGAATCCCAAATATGATGCTACCAATAATTGTAGCAATCCACATACGTCTCACTACTATCAATCATTATTGGGTGGTGGGGAAATGGAAATTTTCGTATTTGTTTGATGAGAAATGTGAAACGAAAAAAAAAAAAAATAAAAAAAAAAAAAGAGGAATGCCCGTTGAGGTTGGGAATGAAATTTTCTATTTATATCTCTTTCAAATTCAAATCGAGAAATGAATTAATGTATTTTTGATTGGATTTGATTCCGTCGGGACTGACGGGGCTCGAACCCGCAGCTTCCGCCTTGACAGGGCGGTGCTCTGACCAATTGAACTACAATCCCAGGGAAATAAAGTGTCGAGTATACATACTCTTCTGATTGCATGGAAACCATTTCTATTTAGATAGTTAGATTAGAATTGCCGTCTTGTAACTGTAAGGTCCGAGTGATATATTGCTATCTATATGGGTGGGTACTTTAGTGAAAACAATATGGATTACTAGTAATCCATTCGTTATTTCCAAATCAAGTGGAAATCCATTTTTCAATGAAAAACAAATTATTTACTCTTTTCCTTCCATTTTATACTTAGAAATCCTGATAGGAAATTAGGTTGTTAGCAAAATTAGAATTTGTAGTAACAAATAAAAAGAACAGAGAAAATAAAGCGCTAGGGATATATGAAAAAATTTTACTTTTTTTATTCTTTCGTAGCCGGAATTTATGAAGAAAAAATAGTCTATGTCATTTCATGGTGGATCCGCGAATTCTTGGGCCGAGCTGGATTTGAACCAGCGTAGACATATTGCCAACGAATTTACAGTCCGTCCCCATTAACCGCTCGGGCATCGACCCAGGAAGAAGCAATTCTAGGCTTATTGATAAGCCTAGATCAACTTCCTTTCGTGGTACCCTACCCCCAGGGGAAGTCGAATCCCCGCTGCCTCCTTGAAAGAGAGATGTCCTGAACCACTAGACGATGGGGGCATACTTGCCCGACCGCCCTCATATTATACTACGCTCATGGTATAGTATGAACAGTTTTTTGAAATTGTCAATATAATGGAATGGCCTGACTAGATCCGAAAGGCCTTTTCGCCTTTCATATTCATAACATAATACAAAATTTTTGATTCGTCATTTTTTCTATTCGGAAATCATTCATTCTAATCGAAATTCTATAACAATCTATTCTAGAATCGAGAAATAAATTTCTCGAATTATATTTATATAAAAAAAAAGAGAATTATATGTTCAAATTAGATATTTATATATATCTATTTTTTTTTTTTTTTATTTTTAATGGAATTTCATTCAAATAATGAAAATAATAACTAGAAATAGAAAATCAATATAAAAAATAGAAAAAAAATAGAAGTAATACAAAGTATAGGATCCTTTCAGAAAGTGATTGGTCTGCCCCAAAAAGGGGGGTTAAATAAACTCCAGTTCTTTTTTTTCCTTTCATTCATTGATTATTCAATTCAATCCTTACGTAATTTAAGATAAGATAGAAGTATCTCTATCTCACAAAAAACCAGGAAATTAACAAACAATAAATTGGGGGGTTGGGGGAGAGGACCAAAAAATTCTCGAAATTTTTTCTTTAAAAATTTGTTTGATTCAGAAGACAAGTTCAATCTCTTCATCATATGATTCGATGAAATATCTTGGATATATGTCGAATTGGTAGGTAATATCAATCAAATATATTTCAGGAGGCAATTAGGGTCGGCCTTAAAACAATTCGTTGCATTGATATTGATCAAATTCAATTTTGACCCTACCTTAGGTAAATCCAATTTTTCGTTACTGAATGAGCCACTAGCTATTCTGAGTCTACTGCATATATATAGATATATAATATATCTATATATAGATAAATCATATCTGCATAGTAGTAACGTATTTAGAAATTGAATCTAAGGGCCCCTTTAACTCAGTGGTAGAGTAACGCCATGGTAAGGCGTAAGTCATCGGTTCAAATCCGATAAGGGGCTTTTTGTTTTGTTCATAAAACTTCACTTCATCGCCATTATTCATATTTGAACGGGAAAAAATAAATAGGGATATTATTGATATTTGTCATTTCATTTTCATTTTTTTTTTTGTAAATTGATATAAAATAACGAAAAAAGTAACTAACTATATCATAGTTATGATAATAAGTTATTATTATATTATCATGAGTTATAGTATACTCATTATAGTTCTAAAAGAAATTTCTATTTGTAAAATAAAGTTGAACATTTTTGTTATTATAATGAATAATGATAAGTCGTCTCTTGAATTGTCAAATATTCCTATTTTTCATTATTCCAACAAATATAGTCTAAATATGATAAATCAAGAAAAGAAAAAGTAAGTAGACCTAACCCATTGAATCATGACTATATCCACTATTCTGATATTCAAATTCGATAGAGATGAAATTGGAACAGTGGGCTTTTTTTATTTCATATTTATTTGGACTCCGCAAGAATCTGTCGATATTTCCGACTCTATTTTCTTATTTCTAGGATATTTAAGAGGAGTAAATTGATATTCCCTCCCCTTGCCGAAAAAGGTTTAGTCAAAGTTACAACATAAATAAGAGCCATTTTTTGAATATCTTTCTTTTTTTTTTTCCAGAACACAAGATCAATTTATAGTTTATAGATAAGATATATATCTATCAGATCACGGCTTCATGTACCAATTATTTCCATATTGATACATACGATATCTTTTTTTTCCACAGAGAATGGATGCGATAAAGAGACTTTCATTTAAAGTCTCCTATTATTTAATATTGAATTTACAAAAAAATCGGAAAAATAATTCTGCCTTTTTCTGACAGATAAAAAAATGAAATAAATAGAAAAATATTCAAATTGCATTTCTTGCTTCGAACCGCGAAAGATATAATCTGAAGTTTTATATTTATCTGAAGTAAAAAAAAAGACAATAAAAGAAAATGAAAGAGTAAAATTGAAAGTAATAAAATAGGATAC